GTTCCACGTAGCTTAACAACCCAAAGCATGGCACTGAAGATGCCAAGATGGTTGACCACCCTGACCCGGGAACAAAAGACTTAGTCCTAACCTTACCGTTAATTCTCGCTAAACATATACATGCAAGTATCTGCGCCCCAGTGTAAATGCCCTTGCTCTCTTGACAAGACAGAAGGAGCGGGCATCAGGCACGCCCAGCTGCAGCCCAAGACGCCTTGCTCAGCCACACCCCCACGGGTACTCAGCAGTAATTAACATTAAGCAATAAGTGTAAACTTGACTTAGTTATAGCGACCTCAGGGTTGGTAAATCTTGTGCCAGCCACCGCGGTCACACAAGAAACCCAAATTAACTGTATACGGCGTAAAGCGTGGTACCTTACTATCACAGAGATTAGGATTAAAATGTAGCTGAGCTGTCATAAGCCCAAGAGACATCTAAGACCGCCACCAAGATGATCCTAGCACCTCGTGACCTACTAGACTCCACGAAAGCTAAGGCCCAAACTGGGATTAGATACCCCACTATGCCTAGCCCTAAATCCCGATGCTTACTATACCAAAGCATTCGCCCGAGAACTACGAGCACAAACGCTTAAAACTCTAAGGACTTGGCGGTGCCCCAAACCCACCTAGAGGAGCCTGTTCTATAATCGATACCCCACGATACACCCGACCCCTCCTTGCTAAGGCAGCCTACATACCGCCGTCGCCAGCTCACCTCCCTTGAAAGTATAACAGTGAGCACAATAGTTCGCCCGCTAGTAAGACAGGTCAAGGTATAGCCCATGGAGCGGAAGAAATGGGCTACATTTTCTAACATAGAAAACACGGAAGGGGATGTGAAACCACCTCCAGAAGGCGGATTTAGCAGTAAAGCGGGACAATAAAGCCCACTTTAAGTCGGCCCTGGGGCACGTACATACCGCCCGTCACCCTCCTCACAAGCCACAGGACCCCATAATTTAATTCACTACTCGGCTGAAGATGAGGTAAGTCGTAACAAGGTAAGTGTACCGGAAGGTGCACTTAGCATACCAAGATGTAGCTATAACATAAAGCATTCAGCTTACACCTGAAAGATATCTGCCACATACCAGATCATCTTGAAGCCTATTCTAGCTCGACCACATTCTAAGCCAAAAATTTAAAAACCCATTGTAGTATAAGACTAAAACATTCTCCAAACTTAGTATAGGTGATAGAAAAGGTACCCTCTCGGCGCGATAGAAATTTGTACCGTAAGGGAAAGATGAAATAATAATGAAAAACCAAGCAGCAAACAGCAAAGATAGACCCTTGTACCTTTTGCATCATGATCTAGCAAGAACAATCAAGCAAAACGACCTTAAGCTTGTCCCCCCGAAACCCAAGCGAGCTACTTACAAGCAGCTATCCATGAGCGAACCCATCTCTGTTGCAAAAGAGTGGGACGACTTGTCAGTAGAGGTGAAAAGCCAACCGAGCTGGGTGATAGCTGGTTGCCTGTGAAATGAATCTAAGTTCTCCTTTGACCATTCCTCTCGGACATTGAACTCAACCTTTACGTAGTAGGTCAAGAGCAATTTAAAGGAGGTACAGCTCCTTTAAAAAAGAACACAATCTCCCCTAGAGGATAACCCATACCCTTCAAAAACTGTAGGCCTTCAAGCAGCCATCAACAAAGAGTGCGTCAAAGCTCCACTGTCCAAAAAATATGAAAGCAACATGAATCCCTTCCCACCAACAGGCCAACCTATAACAATAGGAGAATCAATGCTAAAATGAGTAACTACAGGGGACCCCCCTCTTCAAGCGCAAACTTACATCCACACATTATTAACAGACCATAGTTAATATCTCAATTATAACAAGATTAAAATATTACTACCCCCTGTTGCCCCAACTCAGGAGCGCCTATTAGAGTGATTAAAATCTGTAAAAGGAACTAGGCAAACCCAGGGCCCGACTGTTTACCAAAAACATAGCCTTCAGCCAACCAAGTATTGAAGGTGATGCCTGCCCAGTGACAACAACGTTTAACGGCCGCGGTATCCTAACCGTGCGAAGGTAGCGCAATCAATTGTCCCATAAATCGAGACCTGTATGAATGGCTAAACGAGGTCCTAACTGTCTCTTACAGATAATCAGTGAAATTGATCTTCCCGTGCAAAAGCAGGAATGAACACATAAGACGAGAAGACCCTGTGGAACTTCAAAATCAGCGACCACCGCATACAAACTCAAACCCACTAGGCCCACATCAACAAACGCTGGCCCGCATTTTTCGGTTGGGGCGACCTTGGAGAAAAACAGACCCTCCAAAAATAAGACCACATCTCTTAACCAAGAGCAACCCCTCAACGTACTAACAGTAGTCAGACCCAATACAATTGATCAATGGACCAAGCTACCCCAGGGATAACAGCGCAATCTCCTCCAAGAGCCCACATCGACGAGGAGGTTTACGACCTCGATGTTGGATCAGGACATCCTAATGGTGCAGCCGCTATTAAGGGTTCGTTTGTTCAACGATTAATAGTCCTACGTGATCTGAGTTCAGACCGGAGTAATCCAGGTCGGTTTCTATCTATGATAAACTTCCCCCAGTACGAAAGGACCGGGAAAGTAGGGCCAATACTAAAAGCACGCCCTCCTATAAGTAATGAACCCAACTAAATTACTTAACAAGTTACTCCACCCACTCCTAGAAAAGGATCGCTAGTGTGGCAGAGCTTGGTAAATGCAAAAGACTTAAGTCCTTTACGCAGAGGTTCAAATCCTCTCTCTAGCTCCATGATAAGCCCCCATGCTTTAACCTATCTCATTATATCCCTATCCTATGCCATCCCAATCCTGATCGCAGTGGCCTTCCTGACATTAGTAGAACGAAAAGTATTAAGCTACATACAATCGCGAAAAGGCCCTAACATCGTAGGTCCATTCGGACTATTACAGCCAGTGGCAGATGGGATTAAACTATTCATCAAAGAGCCCATTCGCCCATCTACCTCCTCTCCATTTCTATTTATTATAACACCCATATTGGCGCTACTCCTGGCAATCACCATCTGAATCCCCCTCCCCCTCCCCTTCTCCCTTACTGACCTAAACCTAGGCCTTCTCTTCCTACTATCCATGTCTAGCCTGGCAGTATACTCAACCTTATGATCGGGCTGAGCTTCAAACTCAAAATATGCCCTAATTGGTGCTCTACGCGCAGTAGCACAAACCATTTCCTATGAAGTAACACTAGCCATCATCCTATTATCCGTAATCGTACTAAGCGGAAATTACACCCTAAACACCCTCTCTACCACTCAAGAGCCACTATATCTAATCTTCGCCTCCTGACCCCTTGCAATAATATGATATATCTCAACACTCGCCGAAACAAATCGCGCCCCATTTGACCTCACAGAAGGAGAATCAGAACTAGTGTCCGGCTTCAACGTAGAATACGCCGCAGACCCTTTCGCCCTATTCTTCCTAGCTGAGTATGCAAACATTATACTAATAAACACACTAACCACTATCCTATTCTTAAACCCCAGCACACTAAACCTACCCCAAGAACTATTTCCAACAGCCCTAGCAACAAAAGTCCTACTTCTCACCTCGGGGTTCCTATGAATCCGCGCCTCGTACCCGCGATTCCGATATGACCAACTCATGCACCTCCTCTGAAAAAACTTTCTCCCACTAACACTAGCTTTATGCCTCTGGCATATCAGTATACCAATTTGCTATGCAGGCTTACCCCCTTACTTAAGGAAATGTGCCTGAACCTAAAGGGTCACTATGATAAAGTGAATATAGAGGTACACTAGCCCTCTCATTTCCTAAGAAAGGCCTAGAAAAGTAGGAATCGAACCTACACAAAAGAGATCAAAACTCTCTATACTTCCTTTATATTATTTCCTAGTAGGGTCAGCTAACAAAGCTATCGGGCCCATACCCCGAAAATGATGGTTTAACCCCTTCCTCTACTAATGAACCCACACGCAAAGCTAATCTTCACCTTAAGCCTGTTGCTAGGAACCACTATCACAATTTCAAGCAATCACTGAATAATAGCCTGAACTGGTCTAGAAATCAACACCCTTGCCATTATCCCCCTTATCTCAAAATCTCATCACCCACGAGCCATTGAAGCATCCATCAAGTACTTCCTAGTCCAAGCAGCTGCTTCAGCCCTAGTCCTTTTCTCCAGCATAGTCAACGCATGATCAACAGGACAGTGGGACATCACTCAACTAACCCACCCAACTGCATGCATACTCCTAACCACAGCAATCGCAATAAAACTAGGCCTAGTACCATTCCATTTCTGATTTCCAGAAGTACTTCAAGGCTCACCCCTAACCACCGCCCTCCTACTATCTACAGCAATAAAATTTCCCCCAATTACAATCCTCTATCTTACATCCCACTCTCTCAACCCAGCACTACTAACCACTATAGCCATTGCTTCAGCAGCCCTGGGCGGCTGAATAGGATTAAACCAAACACAAATCCGAAAGATCCTAGCCTTTTCATCCATTTCCCACCTAGGCTGGATGACCATCGTCATCCTTTACAATCCAAAACTGATACTAATAACCTTCTACCTATATTCTGTAATAACTGCCACCGTATTTCTTACTCTAAATACAACCAAAGCTACAAAAATCTCAACAATAATAGTCTCATGGACAAAAACCCCCATACTAAATGCAACCCTAATACTAACATTACTCTCATTAGCAGGACTCCCCCCTCTCACGGGCTTCCTACCTAAATGACTCATCATCCAAGAACTCACTAAACAAGAAATAACACCAGCAGCCACAATCATCACTATACTATCACTACTCGGACTATTCTTCTACCTCCGCCTCGCATACTACTCAACAATCACACTGCCCCCAAACTCCACAAACCACATAAAACAATGACATGTCCATAACCAAACAAACCCTTCAATCGCCATCCTCGTCTCCCTATCAACTTCCCTCCTACCCCTCTCTCCCATAATCTCAGTCATAATCTAGAAACTTAGGATTACCTTTAAACCGAAGGCCTTCAAAGCCTTAAACAAGAGTTAAACTCTCTTAGTTTCTGCTAAGACCCGCAGGACACTAACCTGCATCATCTGAATGCAACCCAGATACTTTAATTAAGCTAGAGCCTTCCCTAGACAGATGGGCCTCGATCCCATAAAATTCTAGTCAACAGCTAGATGCCCAAACCAACAGGCTTCCGTCTAACCAGGCTCCGGTACACTTTCAATGTACATCAATGAGCTTGCAACTCAACATGAACTTCACTACAGAGCCGATAAGAAGAGGAATCAAACCTCTGTAAAAAGGACTACAGCCTAACGCTTTAACACTCAGCCATCTTACCTATGACATTCATCAACCGATGATTATTCTCAACCAACCACAAAGACATCGGTACCCTATACCTAATCTTTGGTGCATGAGCCGGTATAGTTGGTACCGCCCTTAGCTTACTTATCCGAGCAGAACTAGGCCAACCTGGAACCCTACTAGGAGACGATCAAATTTACAATGTAGTCGTTACAGCCCATGCCTTTGTAATAATCTTCTTCATAGTCATACCAATTATGATCGGCGGATTCGGAAATTGATTAGTCCCGCTCATAATTGGTGCTCCTGACATAGCATTTCCTCGCATAAACAACATAAGCTTTTGGCTACTACCCCCATCATTCCTACTCCTCCTTGCTTCCTCTACAGTAGAAGCAGGAGCAGGCACAGGATGAACCGTATATCCCCCCCTAGCTGGCAACCTTGCCCACGCTGGGGCTTCAGTAGACCTGGCAATCTTCTCCCTCCATCTAGCAGGTGTATCCTCTATCTTAGGCGCAATCAATTTTATCACAACCGCTATCAACATAAAACCACCTGCCCTCTCACAATACCAAACTCCCCTATTTGTATGATCCGTACTCATCACCGCCGTCCTACTACTCCTATCCCTGCCAGTTCTCGCTGCCGGCATCACAATACTCCTAACAGATCGAAACCTAAACACTACATTCTTCGATCCCGCCGGAGGTGGCGATCCAGTCCTATACCAACACCTATTCTGATTCTTCGGTCACCCAGAAGTCTATATTTTAATCCTACCAGGCTTCGGAATCATCTCCCACGTAGTAACATATTACGCAGGTAAAAAAGAACCATTCGGCTACATAGGAATAGTATGAGCCATACTATCAATCGGATTCCTAGGCTTTATCGTCTGAGCCCACCACATATTTACAGTAGGAATAGACGTAGACACCCGAGCATACTTTACATCCGCTACTATAATCATCGCCATCCCCACCGGCATTAAAGTATTCAGCTGATTAGCAACACTACATGGAGGAACAATTAAATGAGACCCCCCAATACTATGAGCCCTAGGCTTCATCTTCCTCTTTACCATCGGAGGCCTAACAGGCATCGTCCTGGCAAACTCCTCGCTAGACATTGCCCTACATGACACCTACTATGTAGTAGCCCATTTCCACTACGTCCTATCAATAGGTGCTGTCTTTGCTATCCTAGCAGGACTCACGCACTGATTCCCACTACTCACAGGATATACCCTACACCCCACATGAGCTAAAGCCCATTTCGGAGTCATATTCACAGGAGTAAATCTAACATTCTTCCCCCAGCACTTCCTAGGCCTAGCTGGCATGCCACGACGATACTCAGATTACCCAGACGCATACACTCTATGAAATACCATATCCTCTATCGGCTCCCTAATCTCAATAACAGCCGTAATTATACTAATATTCATTATCTGAGAAGCTTTCGCATCAAAACGAAAAATCCTACAACCCGAACTAACCGCCACCAACATTGAATGAATCCACGGCTGCCCACCCCCATACCACACTTTCGAAGAACCAGCCTTCGTACAAGTACAAGAAAGGAAGGAATCGAACCCTCTTATGCTGGTTTCAAGCCAACCGCATCAAACCACTCATGCTTCTTTCTCATGAGACGTTAGTAAATCCATTACATAGCCTTGTCAAGCCTAAATCACAGGTGAAAGCCCTGTACATCTCACATGGCCAACCACTCACAATTCGGATTCCAAGATGCTTCCTCCCCAATTATAGAAGAGCTAATTGAATTTCACGACCACGCCCTTATAGTCGCATTGGCAATCTGCAGCCTAGTCCTATACCTTCTTACACTCATATTAATAGAAAAATTATCCTCAAACACTGTAGACGCACAAGAAGTCGAACTCATTTGGACAATCCTACCAGCCATCGTCCTTATCCTGCTCGCCCTCCCATCCCTGCAAATCCTATATATAATAGACGAGATTGATGAACCCGACTTGACCCTAAAAGCCATTGGACATCAATGATACTGAACCTACGAATACACAGACTTCAAAGACCTAACATTCGATTCATACATAGTCCCCACAACAGAACTCCCATCAGGACACTTCCGACTCCTAGAAGTCGACCATCGAATAGTCATCCCCATAGAATCCCCCATCCGCATTATCGTAACTGCCGGAGACGTACTCCACTCCTGAGCAATTCCTTCCCTAGGAGTAAAAACTGATGCCATCCCCGGACGACTAAACCAAACATCATTCATCACTACCCGACCAGGAATCTTCTATGGCCAATGCTCAGAAATTTGTGGAGCCAATCACAGCTACATACCAATCGTAGTAGAATCAACCCCCCTCACCCACTTCGAGAGCTGATCCTCACTACTATCATCCTAATCATTAAGAAGCTATGCACCAGCACTAGCCTTTTAAGCTAGAGAAAGAGGACCACTTCCTCCTTAATGATATGCCACAACTAAACCCAAACCCATGATTTTTCATTATACTAACATCATGATTGACATTCTCATTTATTATTCAACCCAAACTATTATCATTCACCCATACCAACACCCCTTCCAACAAAACCTCTACTACCACTAAAACTACTCCCTGAACCTGACCATGAACCTAAGCTTCTTCGACCAATTCACAAGCCCATGCCTATTAGGAATCCCACTAATCCTGCTCTCAATACTATTCCCCGCCCTCCTACTCCCCATACCCGACAACCGATGAATTACTAACCGACTTTCCACCCTCCAACTATGACTCCTCCACCTCATCACAAAACAACTAATAATACCACTAAACAAAGGAGGCCATAAATGAGCTCTAATCCTAGCATCACTAATAATATTCCTACTCACAATTAATCTGCTAGGCTTACTACCCTACACCTTCACTCCAACCACACAATTGTCAATAAACATAGCACTAGCCTTCCCACTCTGATTCGCTACCCTCCTCACAGGCTTACGAAACCAACCTTCAACCTCTCTAGGACATCTACTTCCAGAAGGCACCCCCACACCCCTGATCCCTGCCCTAATCATAATCGAAACAACTAGCCTTCTTATTCGCCCATTAGCCCTAGGAGTCCGCCTCACAGCAAACCTCACAGCAGGCCATCTCCTAATCCAACTAATTTCAACAGCCACAACCGCCCTACTCCCTATCCTCCCAACTATCTCTGCCTTAACCATACTAATCTTACTACTCCTAACCATCCTAGAAGTAGCCGTCGCCATAATCCAAGCTTACGTCTTCGTCCTCCTACTAAGCCTATACTTACAAGAAAATATTTAATGGCCCACCAAGCACACTCCTACCACATAGTAGACCCAAGCCCATGACCCATCTTCGGGGCAGCAGCCGCCCTACTTACCACCTCAGGGCTCATCATATGATTCCACTACAACTCCTCCAAACTCCTAACCATAGGCCTACTATCCATAAGCCTAGTCATACTGCAATGATGACGAGATATCATTCGAGAAGGCACATTCCAAGGACACCATACCCCTACCGTACAAAAAGGCCTGCGATATGGAATAATCCTATTCATCACATCAGAGACATTCTTCTTCCTAGGATTCTTCTGAGCATTCTTCCACTCCAGCCTAGTCCCCACCCCCGAGTTAGGTGGACAATGACCCCCAACAGGAATTAAACCCCTCAACCCCCTAGAAGTCCCCCTACTAAACACAGCTATCCTACTAGCCTCCGGCGTCACCGTAACATGAACACACCACAGCATCACAGAAAGTAACCGAAAACAAGCAATCCATGCACTAACACTAACAATCCTTTTAGGATTTTACTTTACAGTACTCCAAGCAATAGAATACTACGAAGCACCATTCTCAATCGCCGACGGCGTATACGGCTCAACCTTCTTTGTCGCCACAGGATTCCATGGACTCCACGTAATTATTGGCTCTTCCTTCTTATCTGTCTGCCTACTACGCCTAATTAAATACCACTTCACATCTAACCACCACTTCGGATTTGAAGCAGCAGCCTGATACTGGCACTTTGTAGACGTCATCTGATTATTCCTCTACATAACTATCTACTGATGAGGATCATGCTCTTCTAGTATAATAATTACAATTGACTTCCAATCTCTAAAATCTGGTACAACCCCAGAGAAGAGCAATTAACATAATCACATTTATACTCACCCTATCACTCATCCTAAGCACCATTCTAACATCACTAAACTTCTGACTAGCTCAAATAAATCCAGACTCAGAAAAACTCTCCCCATACGAATGCGGGTTCGACCCACTCGGGTCCGCCCGACTGCCCTTCTCAATCCGATTCTTCCTCAGTAGCGATCTTATTCTTACTATTCGACCTAGAGATTGCCCTCCTACTACCACTCCCATGAGCCACCCAACTTCAATACCCCACCTCTACTCTAACCTGAGCCTCCACCATTATCATCCTACTCACACTAGGACTAATCTACGAATGAATGCAAGGAGGCCTAGAATGAGCAGAATAAACAGAGAGTTAGTCTAACAAAGACAGTTGATTTCGACTCAACAAACCATAGTCCAACCCTATGACTCTCTTTATGTCAATCACGCACTTAAACTTTTACTTCGCCTTCACCCTAAGCAGCCTAGGGTTAGCCTTCCACCGAACCCACTTAATCTCCGCCCTACTCTGCTTAGAGAGCATAATACTATCCATATACATCGCCCTATCAATCTGACCAGTTGAAACCCAGACAACCTCCCCCACCCTAATGCCTATACTTATATTAGCATTCTCAGCATGCGAAGCAGGCACTGGCCTAGCGATACTAGTAGCCTCCACACGAACTCACGGCTCCGACCACCTACATAATCTAAACCTACTACAATGCTAAAAATTATTCTCCCAACTATCATACTCCTCCCAACAGCCCTCCTGTCCCCACAAAAGTTCCTATGAGCAAACACCACCTCACACAGCCTCCTAATCGCTTTCATAAGCCTACAATGACTTACCCCAACCTACTACCCCCATAACAACCTGACCCAATGAACAGGCATCGACCAAATCTCCTCACCCCTACTAGTACTATCTTGCTGGCTACTCCCCCTCATAGTCATAGCAAGCCAAAATCACCTACAACATGAACCTCAAACACGAAAACGAATCTTCATCATATCCCTAATCACAATCCAACCCTTCATTATCCTAGCCTTCTCAACCACAGAACTAATACTATTCTACATCTCATTTGAAGCAACCCTAATTCCAACCCTAATCCTAATCACACGATGAGGAAACCAACCAGAACGACTAAGTGCTGGCATTTACTTGTTATTTTACACCCTAATCAGCTCCCTACCCCTATTAATTACCATCCTCCACCTACACACACAAACCGGCACTCTACACCTCACAATACTAGAATTAACTCACCCAGCTCTCACCAACTCCTGAACCAACCTCTTATTAAGCCTCGCCCTACTAATAGCATTCATAGTAAAAGCCCCCCTATACGGTCTACACCTATGACTGCCTAAAGCCCACGTCGAAGCTCCAATCGCAGGGTCCATACTACTCGCAGCACTCCTCCTAAAACTAGGAGGCTACGGCATCATACGAATTACTCTACTAATTAACCCCATCTCAAACAACCTACACTACCCATTCCTCACACTAGCCCTATGAGGTGCACTAATAACCAGCTCAATCTGCTTACGTCAAACTGATCTAAAATCGCTCATCGCTTACTCTTCAGTAAGCCACATAGGCCTAGTCATCGCCGCAAGCATAATCCAAACTTACTGATCATTCTCAGGAGCAATAATCCTAATAATCTCCCACGGATTAACCTCCTCAATACTATTCTGCCTAGCCAACACAAACTACGAACGCACACACAGCCGAATCCTCTTACTGACACGAGGCCTACAGCCCCTACTACCCCTAATAGCCACCTGATGACTACTAGCTAACCTAACAAACATAGCACTTCCTCCAACCACAAACCTAATAGCAGAGTTAAGCATCATAATTGCACTATTCAACTGATCCACATTCACAATCATCCTAACCGGACTAGCAACCCTATTAACTGCCTCATACACCCTATACATACTCCTAATAACCCAACGAGGCACACTACCTGCCCATATCACATCCATCCAAAACTCCAATACACGCGAACACCTACTAATAACCCTCCACATCATCCCCCTCTTACTCCTAATCCTAAAACCCCAACTAATCTCAGGAACCCTCTCATGCAAGTATAGTTTCAACCCAAACATTAGACTGTGACTCTAAAAATAGAAGTTAGACCCTTCTTACCTGCCGAGGGGCGGTTCAACCAACAAGAACTGCTAATTCTTGCATCTGAGTCTAAAACCTCAGCCCCCTTGCTTTTAAAGGATAACAGCAATCCACTGGCCTTAGGAGCCACTGATCTTGGTGCAAATCCAAGTAAAAGTAGTGGAAATTACACTACTCCTCAACACCTCAATACTCCTTACTCTAACAGTCATCCTCTCGCCAATCCTACTCCCCCTCTTATCGAACAACTTCAAAAACTCTCCGACCCTCATCACTCGCACCATCAAAATTGCTTTCCTAACCAGCCTAATACCAACAACGATCTTCATGTACTCTAATGCAGAAAGCATCATCTCCTACTGAGAATGAAAGTTTATCATAAACTTTAAAATCCCAATTAGCTTCAAAATAGACCAGTACTCCATAATATTCTTCCCCATCGCACTATTCGTAACATGATCAATCCTTCAATTTGCAACATGGTACATAGCCTCAGAACCATATACCACAAAATTCTTCTCCTACCTCCTCATATTCTTAATCGCCATACTAACATTAACCATTGCTAACAACATATTCCTCCTATTCATTGGCTGAGAAGGAGTTGGAATCATATCCTTTCTACTGATCGGCTGATGACAAGGACGTGCAGAAGCCAATACCGCTGCACTCCAAGCAGTACTTTACAACCGAATCGGAGACATCGGCCTCATCCTGAGCATAGCATGACTTGCCTCAACCATAAACACATGAGAAATCCAACAAACCTTCTCCACTACCCAAACCCAAACTCTCCCCCTACTAGGCCTCATTCTCGCTGCCACAGGTAAATCAGCGCAATTTGGCCTTCACCCATGACTGCCCGCCGCCATAGAAGGTCCAACCCCAGTCTCCGCCCTACTCCACTCAAGCACCATAGTAGTGGCAGGAATCTTCCTACTCATTCGCACCCATCCTATACTCACAAACAACCAAACTGCCCTCACCACCTGCCTATGCCTAGGCGCCCTATCCACACTATTTGCCGCTACGTGCGCCCTCACACAAAATGACATCAAAAAAATCATTGCTTTCTCTACATCCAGTCAACTAGGGCTTATAATAGTTGCTATTGGATTAAACCTTCCACAGTTAGCCTTCCTACACATCTCAACACATGCCTTCTTCAAAGCCATACTATTCCTCTGCTCAGGATCAATCATCCACAATCTCAACGGAGAACAAGACATCCGAAAAATAGGAGGACTACAAAAAATACTCCCTACAACCACATCCTGCCTAACCATCGGTAACCTAGCCCTAATAGGAACTCCATTCCTAGCAGGATTCTACTCAAAAGACTTAATTATTGAAAGCCTAAACACCTCATACCTAAACACCTGAGCACTCATCCTAACACTCCTAGCTACATCATTCACTGCAACCTACACTCTACGCATGACACTAATAATCCAAACAGGCTTCACTCGCACCATACCACTTATGCCCATAAACGAAAACAACAAAACAATCACCAACCCAATCATCCGCCTTGCCCTAGGCAGCATCACAGCAGGCCTACTCATCACATCCTACATTACACCCACAAAAACCCCCCCAATAACCATACCCACCCTCACAAAAACCGCAGCCCTCATTGTCACGATCCTAGGCATCATCCTAGCCTTAGAACTATCAAACATAACACACACCCTAACCCAACCAAAACAAAACATCCTCACAAACTTCTCATCCACACTAGGTTACTTTAACCCCCTAACCCACCGTCTTAGCTCCACAAACCTACTGCATAGCGGACAAAAACTCGCCTCCCACCTAATCGACTTATCATGATACAAAAAAATAGGCCCAGAAGGACTTGCCAACCTTCAAACAATCGCATCCAAAACCTCCACTTCCCTACACACAGGACTAATCAAAACCTATTTAAGCTCATTCGCCTTATCAATCCTTATCACCATCCTATCAACATAACCCACTCTAAACCAATGGCCCCAAACCTACGAAAATCCCACCCCCTACTCAAAATAATCAACAACTCCCTAATCGATTTACCCTCCCCATCAAACATCTCTGCTTGATGAAACTTTGGATCACTGCTAGGCATCTGTCTAATAACCCAAATCCTAACAGGCCTATTACTAGCTATACACTATACCGCAGATACAACACTAGCCTTCTCCTCCATCGCCCATACATGCCGAAACGTCCAATACGGCTGACTAATCCGCAACCTCCATGCAAACGGAGCCTCATTCTTCTTCATCTGCATTTACCTACACATCGGACGGGGCCTCTACTACGGCTCATACCTACATAAAGAAACCTGAAACACAGGTGTAATCCTTCTCCTAACCCTAATAGCCACCGCTTTCGTAGGATATGTCCTACCATGAGGTCAAATATCATTCTGAGGAGCTACAGTCATTACCAACCTATTCTCAGCCATCCCATACATCGGCCAAACCCTTGTAGAATGAGCATGAGGCGGATTCTCTGTAGACAACCCCACACTAACTCGATTTTTCGCCCTACACTTCCTCCTCCCATTCCTAATCGCAGGTCTCACCCTAATCCACCTTACCTTCCTCCATGAATCCGGCTCAAACAATCCCCTGGGTGTCCCATCAAACTGTGACAAAATTCCGTTCCACCCCTACTTCTCCCTAAAAGACATCCTAGGATTCATCCTAATACTCCTCCCACTAATAACCTTAGCTATATTCTCCCCCAACCTACTAGGAGACCCAGAAAACTTCACACCCGCAAATCCACTAGTCACACCCCCTCATATCAAGCCAGAATGATACTTCCTATTTGCATACGCCATCCTACGCTCAATCCCCAACAAACTAGGAGGGGTACTAGCACTGGCCGCCTCAGTACTGATTCTCTTCCTAAGTCCCTTCCTTCACAAGTCCAAACAGCGCACAATAGCATTCCGCCCCATCTCACAACTACTATTTTGAACTCTAGTCGCTAACCTCCTTATCCTAACATGAGTAGGTAGCCAACCAGTAGAACACCCATTCATCATCATTGGCCAACTAGCCTCCCTCACCTACTTCACTATCCTCCTCCTCCTCTTTCCCATCATTGGAGCCCTAGAAAACAAAATACTCAACTGCTAAAATCACTCTAATAGTTTATACAAAACATTGGTCTTGTAAACCAAAAACTGAAGGCTACACCCCTTCTTAGAGTTCCCTAACCCCACAATCAGAGAAAGAGGACTTAAACCCCCATCTCCAACTCCCAAAGCTGGCATTTTACATTAAACTATTCTCTGACCCAAACAACTCCCCTCTCCTATTAAACCGCTCGAATCGCCCCACGAGATAACCCTCGGACCAACTCCAACACAACAAACAAAGTCAGTAACAATCCTCACCCTGCCACCAAAAACATTCCAACCCCGCACGAATAAAACATGGCCACCCCACTAAAATCCGACCGCACAGAAAACATACCCCCACCGTCAACCGTAACAATCCCAAACTTTCAGCACCCAACAAGCCCACCGACTACCACCCCTACAACAAGTACTAGAATAAGACCAAAACCATAACCCACAACACCCCAACTTCCTCAAGCCTCTGGAAATGGATCTGCCGCTAGCGACACAGAGTACACAAAAACCACCAACATCCCACCCAAATATACCATGAACAATACCAAGGACACAAAAGAGATCCCCAAACTCAACAACCACCCACATCCTGCAACAGAAGCCAACACCAAGCCAACTACCCCATAATAAGGAGATGGATTAGACGCAACTGCCAAACCCCCCAACACAAAACATACTCCCAAAAAAAAGACAAAATAAGTCATAGCAATTCTTGCTTGGCTTTTTTCCAAGGTCTATGGCTTGAAAAACCATCGTTGATAGATCTCAACTACAAGAACAACGCGTAGACCATACATAATTCAGCTTTATGTATACCTATCCATGCCATGCTCCCCCTCATATTCACCTCTCCGTACCCCCCCTACCCCCCCACGCGAGCCGCATGTTATGGGGTCTAGCAGCATGTACTTTATTACATTAATCTATATGCCACATATACATAAATATCCATGTACTGAGTCATTACTATTTTGATCTGGCATACCCCCCCTCCGACGCATATCTCCCACAGGGAATGAAATTTGTCATGGATTGTGGAATATCTCCTTAAACGTACTAAAACCATCCAAGTGTTAGGTTATACATAACTAAGCTTTAATGATACGGCAGTGCTTGAATGCACACTATGATTGGACTCCGCCCATTACCTGCAACATCTTTTGAGGTACATAAAGCAGGTACCAGGTGATTTATTAGTCGAGCACCTCACGTGAAATCAGCAACCCGGTGTAGGTAAGATCCTACGTTACTAGCTTCAGGACCATACTTTCCCCCTACACCCCTAGCCCAACTTGCTCTTTTGCGCCTCTGGTTCCTATGTCAGGGCCATAAATTGGTTAATCCCCTCAACTTGTACTTCACCGATACATCTGGTTGGCTATATATCACCATTTTCGTCCGTGATCGCGGCATCTAATAGTCTTAGCACTTTTGGTTCCCTTTTTTTTCTGGGCGTCTTCAATCAGCCCCTCCAGTGCAACGGGTGAATCCCGGTGGTGGACATGAGCATCGCGTGCGTTGCGTCCATGTTTGTGGCCCTCAAGAATACCTGAATGAGACGGTTTCAAGTGTTGGGGGAATCATTTTGACACTGATGCACTTTGTTTTACACCTGGTTATGGTATACCCGCAAACTCCTATATATGCTGCTATTTTAGTGAATGCTTGCTGGACATAATTTCTTACTCTTACACCTCCTCTAATTTTCTAAGTAACACTAGAAGATTTTCATTTAAAAACACATTGTATTTTTATCGTGAATTTTATCTTCATCTTTTTTCAACACTAACAGCACTGGAGTTACATTAAAAATCAAGCAACACACAACTCATCCATATCCATGCAAAACAATAAACAAACTATAAAAGAACCCCCCTACAAATCAAACAAACAAACAAACAAACAAACAAACAAACAAACAAACAAACAAACCAACCAACAAACAAACAAACAAACAAACAAACAAACAAACAAACAAACAAACAAACAAACAAACAAACAAACAAACAAACAAACAAA